GCTAACGTAGCTTAACTAAAGCATAACACTGAAGATGTTAAGATAGACCCTAGTAAGGTCTCGCAAGCACAAAGGCTTGGTCCTGACTTTACTGTCAACTTTGGCTAAACTTACACATGCAAGTCTCCGCACCCCCGTGAGAATCCCCACAGTCCTCTGCCCGAGAACAAGGAGCTGGTATCAGGCACATAATTAATATAGCCCATGACACCTTGCTTAGCCACACCCTCAAGGGAACTCAGCAGTGATAAACATTAAGCCCTAAGCGAAAGCTTGACTTAGTTATAAGCCAAGAGGGCCGGTAAAACTCGTGCCAGCCACCGCGGTTATACGAGAGGCCCAAGTTGACAGGTAACGGCGTAAAGAGTGGTTATGGAAAATACAAAAATAAAGCCGAACACCTTCAGAACTGTTATACGTTTCCGAAGATATGAAGCCCTACCACGAAAGTGGCTTTACCTCTCCTGACCCCACGAAAGCTGAGGAACAAACTGGGATTAGAGACCCCACTATGCCCAGCCCTAAACTTTGACAGTACGTTACACCCACTGTCCGCCAGGGTACTACGAGCATTAGCTTAAAACCCAAAGGACTTGGCGGTGCTTTAGATCCACCTAGAGGAGCCTGTTCTAGAACCGATAACCCCCGTTAAACCTCACCCTCTCTTGTTATTTCCGCCTATATACCGCCGTCGTCAGCTTACCCTGTGAAGGAAACATAGTAAGCAAAATTAGCATAGCCCAAAACGCCAGGTCGAGGTGTAGCATATGAGAGGGGAAGAAATGGGCTACATTCCCTGTCTTTCTGGGAACACGAACAATGTAATGAAACATACATTAGAAGGAGGATTTAGCAGTAAGCATAAAATAGAGTGTTCTGCTGAAATTGGCCCTGAAGCGCGCACACACCGCCCGTCACCCTCCCTAACCCAACAAATTAAAGACTTCACATCTTTCTACGTAAGGGGAGGCAAGTCGTAACATGGTAAGTGTACCGGAAGATGCACTTGGAAAAATCAGGATGTAGCTAAAGCAGAAAAGCACCTCCCTTACACTGAGAAGTTACCCGTGCAAATCGGGTCACCCTGAAGCCCAACAGCTAGCTCATCTTAACGACATCAACACACCACTATTAATACCCACAAACTATACTTTACATACATAAACAAACCATTTTCCCTCCTTAGTACGGGCGACGAAAAAGGACCTAGAAGCAATAGAGAAAGTACCGCAAGGGAAAGCTGAAAAAGAAATGAAATAACCACACAAGCACTAAAAAGCAGAGACACCCCCTCGTACCTTTTGCATCATGATTTAGCAAGAAACACCTAAGCAAAAAGAATTATAGTTTAGTACCCCGAAACTAAATGAGCTACTCCAAGACAGCCTAATTATAGGGCAACCCCGTCTCTGTGGCAAAAGAGTGGGAAGAGCTTTGAGTAGAGGTGACAAACCTACCGAATTTAGTTATAGCTGGTTGCCTGAGAATTGAATAGAAGTTCAGCTCTTTAAATTCTTTCACCAACATCTGGCCTATGCCTTACCACAGGTGGCAAGAAATTAAAGAAGTTAGTTAAAGGGGGTACAGCCCCTTTGAAATAAGATACAACTTTCCAAGCAGGATAAAGCTCATATCAGACTTAAGGTACATGCCCCCGTGGGCTTAAAAGCAGCCATCCAACCAGAAAGCGTTAAAGCTCAAGCATTCTTACACTTTCCCCCGATACTGACAAACCCCTCTTAATCCGCTACCCTTATCAGGCTATTCCATGCCTCCATGGAAGCAATTATGCTAATATGAGTAATAAGAGAGGTACTAGCCTCTCTCCCTGCACACATGTATATCAGAACGAACCCTCACTGAAAATTAACGACCCCAAAACCAAGAGGGTATTGAACAATAAATAAATAACCAGAAAATCGTCCAATCATACGTCGTTACCCCCACACTGGTGTGCCCTATGGGAAAGACTAAAAGAGAAAGAAGGAACTCGGCAAACATAAGCCTCGCCTGTTTACCAAAAACATCGCCTCTTGAAACCCAAACATAAGAGGTCCCGCCTGCCCAGTGACTATAAGTTTAACGGCCGCGGTATTTTGACCGTGCAAAGGTAGCGCAATCACTTGTCTTTTAAATGAAGACCTGTATGAATGGCATCACGAGGGCTTAACTGTCTCCTTTCTCCTGTCAATGAAATTGATCTCCCCGTGCAGAAGCGGGGATACTAACATAAGACGAGAAGACCCTATGGAGCTTTAGGCTCTAGAACAGACTATGTAAAACACCCTAGCATAAAAGATAAAACCTATTAGACCCTGTTCTACATGCCTTTGGTTGGGGCGACCGCGGGGAAACATATAACCCCCATGTGGACTAGGAGCACAACCCTCCCACAACCCAGAGTTACAACTCTAAGTAACAGAACATCTGACCAACTAATGATCCGGCACAGCCGATCAACGAACCGAGTTACCCTAGGGATAACAGCGCAATCCCCTTTTAGAGTCCATATCGACAAGGGGGTTTACGACCTCGATGTTGGATCAGGACATCCTATTGGTGCAGCCGCTATTAAGGGTTCGTTTGTTCAACGATTAAAGTCCTACGTGATCTGAGTTCAGACCGGAGTAATCCAGGTCAGTTTCTATCTATGATATGATCTTTTCTAGTACGAAAGGACCGAAAAGAAGAGGCCCCTGTTTAAAACACGCCTCCCCCTTACCTAATGAAATCAACTAAAATAGGCAAAAGGGCATGCCCCCTTAGCTTAAGAAAATAGCCTGTTAAGGTGGCAGAGCCCGGTTACTGCAAAAGACCTAAGCCCTTTCAACGGAGGTTCAAGTCCTCCCCCTAACTATGATATCAACACTATTAAATCTGGTCCTTAATCCCCTTATTCTTATGGTTTTTGTACTCTTGGCCGTAGCGCTACTAACACTTCTAGAACGAAAAGTTCTTGGCTATATACAACTACGAAAAGGCCCTAACATCGTTGGACCATATGGGCTTCTTCAACCAGTTGCCGATGGCGTTAAACTCTTTATTAAGGAACCCGTGCGACCTTCCACTTCCTCTCCTGTATTATTTCTATTAACCCCTATACTTGCCCTCACTTTAGCCCTAACCCTCTGAACCCCTATTCCCCTGCCATTTCCCATGGCAGACCTCAATTTAGGCCTTCTTTTCATTCTTGCCCTATCAAGCCTAGCTGTATATTCCATTCTCGGCTCCGGATGAGCCTCAAATTCAAAATACGCCCTAATTGGGGCCCTCCGAGCAGTTGCCCAAACTATTTCATATGAAGTAAGTCTAGGACTTATTCTTCTCAACGCCATCATTTTTACAGGAGGTTTTACACTCCAAACTTTTAGCATTGCCCAAGAAGCCGTATGACTTCTTCTACCCGCCTGACCTTTAGCTGCAATATGATATATCTCAACACTAGCAGAAACCAACCGTGCACCCTTTGACCTCACTGAAGGTGAGTCCGAGCTTGTTTCCGGTTTCAACGTAGAATATGCCGGGGGACCCTTTGCCCTCTTCTTCCTTGCAGAGTACGCTAATATCCTTCTAATAAATACTCTATCAGCAACACTTTTCTTAGGTACTTCAATTTTACACCTCCACCCAGAATTGACTACTACCAATCTTATAATTAAAGCAACCCTCTTATCAGTTCTTTTCCTCTGAGTTCGTGCCTCTTACCCTCGGTTCCGCTATGATCAACTTATGCATCTAATTTGAAAAAACTTTCTTCCCCTCACCCTAGCCTTAGTAATTTGACATTTAGCCCTCCCCATCGCACTTTCCGGGCTGCCCCCTCAACTATAACTTGGAGCAGTGCCTGAATTAAAGGGTCACTTTGATAGAGTGAAACATGAGGGTTAGAACCCCTCCCGCTCCTTAGAAAGAAGGGACTTGAACCCTACCCAAAGAGATCAAAACTCTTAGTGCTTCCACTACACCACTTCCTAGTAAAGTCAGCTAAATAAGCTTTTGGGCCCATACCCCAAAAATGTTGGTGAAACCCCCACCTTTACTAATGAGCCCTTACATCTTAGCAACCCTACTTTTTGGACTTGGCCTAGGAACCACTATTACATTTGCAAGCTCCCACTGACTCCTTGCCTGAATAGGCCTCGAGCTTAATACCCTCGCTATTATTCCTTTAATAGCACAATTTCACCACCCGCGAGCAGTTGAAGCTACCACAAAATATTTCCTAACTCAAGCTGCCGCCGCAGCCACCCTCTTATTTGCAAGCATTACCAACGCCTGACTTACTGGACAATGAGAAATTTGTCAACTATCTCACCCAATCCCAATTACTATGATTACCCTTGCTCTAGCACTAAAAATTGGTTTAGCCCCCTTACATGCCTGACTCCCAGAAGTCCTACAAGGACTTGATCTCACTACCGGCCTTATTTTATCAACCTGACAAAAACTTGCCCCTTTTGCCCTCCTACTACAAATTCAGCCCACAATCTCAAATATTCTAGTTTTCCTAGGCCTTCTTTCTATACTTGTTGGAGGGTGGGGAGGCCTAAACCAAACACAACTACGTAAAATCCTAGCATACTCCTCCATCGCACACTTAGGCTGAATAGTGCTTATTTTACAATTCTCCCCCCACCTTACGCTCCTTGCCTTATTACTATATTTAATTATAACTACCTCAATATTTATAGTTTTCAAAGTTAATAAAGCCACCAACATTAACACATTAGCCACCTCCTGAGCAAAAGCTCCTGCCTTAACCACCCTCACCCCCCTCATTCTCCTTTCACTAGGCGGTCTCCCACCTCTTACAGGCTTTATACCAAAATGACTAATCTTACAAGAATTAACTAAACAAGAATTAGCCCCAACAGCTACAATTGCTGCTTTAACAGCCCTCCTCAGCTTATACTTCTACCTCCGCTTATCTTACGCAATAACCCTCACTACTTCCCCCAATAATCTTACAGGCACAACCCCCTGACGACTATACTCATCCCAACTCACTCTTCCATTAGCCATCTCCACAACACTAGCTATTTGTATATTACCCCTCACCCCCGGGGTAATAGCACTCCTAACCACCTAGGGGCTTAGGATAGTATTTAGACCAAGAGCCTTCAAAGCCCTAAGCGAGAGTGAAAATCTCCCAGCCCCTGATAAGACTTGCGGGATATTACCCCACATCTCCTGCATGCAAAACAGATACTTTAATTAAGCTAAAGCCTTACTAGACAGGAAGGCCTCGATCCTACAAACTCTTAGTTAACAGCTAAGCGCCCAAACCAGCGAGCATCTATCTACCTTTCCCCGCCTGAACCTCAGAAAACAGGCGGGGAAAGCCCCGGCAGGTATCAGCCTGCTACTTCAGATTTGCAATCTAATATGTATAACACCTCGGAGCTTGGTAAAAAGAGGACTTAAACCTCTGTTCATGGGACTACAATCCACCGCTTAACTCTCAGCCATTTTACCTGTGGCAATCACACGTTGATTCTTCTCAACCAATCACAAAGACATCGGCACCCTTTATCTAGTATTTGGTGCCTGAGCCGGAATAGTGGGAACTGCACTAAGCCTACTAATTCGAGCAGAACTAAGCCAGCCAGGCTCACTCCTTGGAGACGACCAAATTTATAATGTCATTGTAACCGCACATGCCTTTGTAATAATTTTCTTTATAGTTATACCAATCATGATTGGAGGCTTTGGAAACTGACTTATCCCACTAATGCTTGGAGCCCCAGACATGGCCTTCCCACGTATAAACAATATGAGCTTCTGACTACTGCCCCCCTCATTTCTTCTTCTATTAGCCTCTTCAGGAGTTGAAGCAGGGGCTGGGACAGGATGAACTGTTTATCCCCCACTTGCCGGTAATTTAGCACACGCTGGGCCTTCCGTAGATCTAACCATCTTTTCTCTTCATTTAGCCGGTGTGTCCTCAATTCTAGGTGCAATTAATTTTATTACCACAATTATTAATATAAAACCCCCAGCTATTTCTCTATATCAGATTCCTTTATTCGTATGAGCCCTTCTAATTACCGCTGTTCTTCTTTTATTATCCCTTCCCGTGCTTGCCGCTGGTATTACAATACTTTTAACTGACCGAAACCTAAATACCACCTTTTTTGACCCTGCAGGAGGAGGGGACCCTATTCTTTATCAACACTTATTCTGGTTCTTTGGCCACCCTGAAGTTTATATTCTTATTCTTCCTGGATTTGGAATAATTTCTCATATTGTCGCTTATTACGCCGGGAAAAAAGAACCCTTTGGCTACATGGGCATGGTCTGAGCTATGATGGCCATCGGCCTTTTAGGCTTTATTGTATGAGCCCACCACATGTTTACTGTTGGAATAGATGTAGACACACGTGCCTACTTCACCTCCGCTACAATAATTATTGCCATCCCGACCGGGGTTAAAGTCTTTAGCTGATTAGCCACCCTTCACGGAGGTTCTATTAAATGAGAAACACCCCTTTTATGAGCCCTAGGCTTTATTTTCCTCTTCACAGTAGGGGGTCTAACAGGTATCGTTTTAGCCAACTCCTCCCTGGACATCATACTTCACGACACATACTATGTAGTCGCCCACTTCCACTACGTTCTCTCAATAGGCGCCGTATTTGCAATTATTGCAGGGTTCGTCCACTGATTCCCCTTATTTTCAGGCTATACTCTACATGATACATGAACTAAAATCCACTTTACAATCATGTTCGTAGGGGTTAATCTTACCTTCTTCCCCCAACATTTCCTTGGATTAGCAGGCATGCCTCGTCGATACTCAGACTACCCAGACGCCTACACCCTTTGAAATACTATTTCTTCTATCGGCTCAATAATTTCTCTCGTAGCGGTTATTCTCTTCTTATTTATTATCTGAGAAGCTTTTGCCGTCAAACGAGAAGTACTATCAGTACAACTAACCTCGACAAATGCAGAATGACTACACGGCTGCCCACCTCCCTACCACACCTTTGAAGAACCTGCGTTTGTCCAAATTCAACAAACCTGACCTAACAAATAACCCTTACGAGAAAGGAAGGAATTGAACCTCCATAAATTGGTTTCAAGCCAACCACATAACCACTCTGCCACTTTCTTCATAAGACTCTAGTAAAACAGAAAATTATACTGCTTTGTCAAAGCAGAGTTGCGGGTTAAAGCCCCACGTGTCTTGTATAATGGCACATCCCTCCCAACTAGGATTCCAAGATGCAGCTTCCCCCTTAATAGAAGAACTTCTTTACTTCCACGACCACGCCTTAATAATCGTATTCTTAATCAGCGCCTTTGTACTTTACATTATTGTAGCTCTAGTAACTTGTAAATTCTCTAACAAGTATATTCTAGACTCTCAAGAAATCGAAATTATTTGAACCTTCCTTCCAGCTATTATTTTAATCCTAATTGCATTACCCTCTCTTCGAATCCTTTACCTAATAGATGAAATTAATGACCCCCACCTAACAATCAAAGCTATAGGCCACCAATGATACTGAAGTTACGAATATACTGACTACGAAAACCTTGCTTTTGACTCTTACATAATTCCAACACAAGACCTGGCCCCTGGCCAATTCCGTCTTTTAGAAGCTGACCATCGAATAGTAGTCCCAGTTGAATCCCCTGTACGAATCCTTGTGTCCGCTGAAGACGTACTTCACTCCTGAGCAGTTCCAAGCCTTGGAGTAAAAATAGACGCAGTTCCCGGACGTTTAAACCAAACAGCTTTCATTGCATCCCGAACCGGAATTTTCTACGGGCAATGTTCTGAAATTTGTGGTGCAAACCATAGCTTTATACCTATTGTAGTAGAAGCAGTTCCTTTAGAACACTTTGAGAACTGATCCTCTTTAATACTTGAAGACGCTTCGCTAAGAAGCTAACAGGGAACAGCATTAGCCTTTTAAGCTAAAGATTGGTGGCCCCCACCCACCCTTAGCGAGATGCCACAACTCAATCCTGCACCTTGATTTGCCATCCTAGTCTTCTCCTGATTAGTCTTTGTAACTATCTTACCCCCAAAAGTTTTAGCACACACCTTCCCAAACGAACCCACCCCCCAAAGCACAGAAAAACCTAAAACAGAGCCCTGAAACTGACCATGACACTAAGCTTCTTCGACCAATTTATGAGCCCCGTATATTTAGGAGTCCCCTTAATAGCCCTAGCCCTAACTCTCCCCTGAATTCTTTATCCTAAACCCACAACTCGTTGATTAAACAACCGACTATTAACCCTTCAAGGCTGATTTATCAATCGTTTCACCCAACAAATCTTCCAACCTCTCAACCTAGGAGGCCATAAATGAGCTCTTTTACTTACCTCCTTAATACTTCTTTTAATTACATTAAATATACTAGGCCTATTACCATACACCTTCACACCAACAACACAGCTTTCCCTTAATATAGCATTCGCCGTTCCCCTATGATTAGCGACAGTAATTATTGGAATGCGAAATCAACCCACACACGCACTAGGACATCTATTACCAGAAGGTACCCCTACCCTTCTAATTCCCATTTTAATTATCATCGAAACAATTAGCCTTTTCATTCGACCCCTAGCCTTAGGCGTACGACTAACAGCAAACTTAACAGCCGGACATCTTTTAATCCAACTAATTGCCACCGCTGCTTTTGTCCTCCTCCCTTTGATGCCAACCATTGCACTATTAACTGCGCTCCTCCTTTTCCTATTAACCCTTTTAGAGGTAGCCGTTGCTATAATTCAAGCTTATGTATTTGTTCTTCTCCTAAGCCTTTATTTACAAGAAAACGTCTAATGGCCCATCAAGCACACGCATATCATATAGTAGACCCCAGCCCATGACCCTTAACAGGAGCAGCAGCCGCTCTCCTAATAACTTCTGGCTTAGCAATTTGAATGCACTTTCATAATACAACATTAATAATTCTAGGATTAGCCCTACTCCTCCTAACTATAAACCAATGATGACGAGACATTATTCGAGAAGGCACATTCCAAGGACATCACACACCTCCCGTGCAAAAAGGACTTCGTTATGGTATAATCCTCTTTATTACCTCAGAAGTTTTTTTCTTTCTAGGATTTTTCTGAGCATTTTACCACTCAAGTTTATCCCCTACCCCTGAACTTGGAGGATGCTGACCCCCGACAGGCATTACTACCCTAAACCCATTTGAAGTCCCTCTTCTTAATACCGCTGTTCTCCTCGCCTCTGGTGTAACAGTTACTTGAGCCCACCACAGTATTACGCAAGGACTTCGAAAAGAAGCAATTCAAGCTCTCGCATTAACAATTATTCTTGGATTTTATTTTACTCTTTTACAAGCAATAGAGTATTACGAAGCCCCCTTTACAATTGCAGATGGTGTTTACGGCTCTACCTTCTTCGTTGCCACCGGCTTCCACGGCCTTCACGTCATCATTGGCTCTACTTTCTTAGCTGTTTGCTTATTACGCCAAATCCAATACCACTTTACATCTGAGCACCACTTCGGATTTGAAGCCGCTGCTTGATACTGACATTTCGTAGACGTTGTTTGATTGTTCCTTTACATCTCTATCTACTGATGAGGTTCATATCTTTCTAGTATTAAACTAGTACATGTGACTTCCAATCACCTAGTCTTGGTGAAACTCCAAGGAAAGATAATGAATTTAATTACAACAATTACCATCTCCGTTGTACTTTCTACTATCTTAGCCATCGTGTCTTTCTGACTTCCTTTAATATCCCCAGACCACGACAAACTCTCACCTTACGAATGTGGTTTTGACCCCTTAGGGTCAGCTCGCCTGCCTTTCTCCCTCCGATTTTTTCTAGTTGCAATTCTCTTTCTTCTTTTTGACCTAGAAATTGCACTCCTCCTCCCACTACCCTGAGGGGACCAACTCTCTTCCCCCCTTATAACCTTCATTTGAGCCTTTACTGTTCTTACCCTTCTTACCCTTGGCCTAATTTACGAGTGAATCCAAGGAGGCCTTGAATGAGCCGAATAGACCGCTAGTTTAAGAAAAACACTTGATTTCGGCTCAAGAGCTTGTGGTTAAATTCCACAGCCGTCTAATGACCCCTACTCATTTCGCCTTTTCTTCAATATTTATGTTAGGACTGGCAGGTCTAGCATTTCACCGAACCCACCTCCTTTCAGCCCTCCTATGCTTAGAAGGTATAATACTTTCCCTATTTATTGCCCTATCTTTATGAACCCTTCAACTCAACACCACTAGCTTTTCTGCCTCCCCTATGCTTTTATTAGCATTTTCGGCCTGCGAAGCAAGTGCAGGCCTCGCCCTCTTAGTTGCTACTGCACGCACCCACGGCACCGATCGCCTTCAAAGTCTAAACCTCCTACAATGCTAAAAATTCTTATCCCCACCATAATGCTTATTCCAACCACCTGGGCAATTTCCCCCAAACAACTATGATCCACCACCCTGGCTTACAGCCTTATCATCTCCTTAATCAGCCTTATCTGATTAAAATCTACAATAATTTCAGGGTGATCTTTTTTAAACCCCTACATGGCCACTGACCCCCTCTCCACGCCACTACTCGCATTAACCTGCTGACTTTTACCTTTGATAATTCTCGCAAGCCAACATCACACTTCTACAGAACCAATCAATCGACAACGCATGTACATTTCACTACTTACATCCTTACAAATTTTTCTAATTCTAGCCTTCAGCGCAACCGAGATTATTATGTTTTATGTTATGTTTGAAGCCACACTAATCCCAACCTTAATTATTATCACTCGATGAGGTAACCAAACAGAACGCTTAAACGCAGGAACCTACTTCCTATTTTACACCTTAGCAGGCTCGCTACCCCTTCTCGTTGCTCTTTTACTGCTCCAAAATGCCTCTGGAACACTATCCCTTTTAACACTCCCTTTTAGCCCTTCAATACAACTTACCTCATTTGCAGATAAACTATGATGGGCCGGCTGCTTATTAGCCTTTCTAGTAAAAATACCTCTTTATGGAGCCCATCTATGGCTACCCAAAGCCCATGTTGAAGCCCCCATTGCCGGGTCAATAGTACTAGCCGCTGTCCTCCTTAAACTAGGGGGCTACGGTATAATACGAATAATAATTATACTAGAACCTCTTACCAAAGAACTCAGCTACCCTTTCATTATTCTAGCCCTCTGAGGGGTTATTATAACTAGCTCCATTTGTCTCCGCCAAACTGATTTAAAATCACTAATTGCATACTCATCCGTCAGCCACATAGGCCTTGTCGCAGCCGGAATCCTCATTCAAACACCCTGGGGCTTTACCGGCGCTCTTATCCTTATAATTGCCCATGGACTAACCTCCTCCGCCCTCTTCTGTTTAGCCAATACAAATTACGAACGTACCCATAGTCGAACCCTTATCTTGGCCCGAGGCCTCCAGATAGTCTTACCGCTAATAGCCGCTTGATGATTTATTGCCAGTCTTGCCAACCTCGCCCTTCCCCCTCTGCCCAATCTAATAGGAGAACTAATAATTATCACTTCCCTATTCAGCTGATCCTGATGAACAATTGCACTAACAGGGGCGGGCACTTTAATTACCGCAAGCTATTCTCTATATATGTTCTTAATAACACAACGTGGCCCCCTCCCTTCCCACATCATAGCCCTAGAACCAACACACTCTCGAGAACACTTATTAATAATTTTACACCTCGCCCCCCTCCTCCTCTTAATTTGTAAACCCGAACTAATCTGAGGTTGAACATTCTGTAGATATAGTTTAATAAAAACATTAGATTGTGATTCTAAAAACAGAGGTTAGACCCCTCTTATCCACCGAGAGATATTTGTAATAACAAAGACTGCTAATCTTTGCCTCCTTGGTTAGATTCCAAGGCTCACTCGCCAAGCTTCTAAAGGATAACAGCTCATCCATTGGTCTTAGGAACCAAAAACTCTTGGTGCAAATCCAAGTAGCAGCTATGCATCACACCTCCATTATAATGACATCTAGCTTAATCACAGTCCTTTTACTACTAGCACATCCCATTTTTACAACACTAAACCCTAACCCACTCTCTCCCCACTGGGCTTTAGACAAAGTAAAAACGGCCATTAAAATAGCTTTTTTCATCAGCCTTGTCCCACTATCCTTGTTTCTCCATGAAGGGGCTGAAACAATTACTACCACCTGAAGTTGAATAAACACCCTGACCTTTGACGTTAATATTAGTTTCAAATTCGATATTTACTCCATCATCTTCACCCCCATTGCCCTCTACGTAACTTGATCTATTCTCGAATTTGCTTCCTGATACATACACTCTGACCCCTATATAAATCGATTTTTTAAATACCTTCTAATCTTCCTTATTGCCATGATCATTCTAGTAACTGCAAACAACATATTCCAGCTCTTTATCGGCTGAGAGGGGGTAGGTATCATGTCCTTTATACTGATTGGCTGATGGTACGGTCGAGCCGATGCAAATACTGCAGCCCTCCAAGCAGTTCTCTATAATCGGATTGGAGATATTGGACTCATCCTTGCCATAGCATGAATTGCCACCAATCTCAACTCCTGAGAACTTCAACAAATATTTACTTCTTCCAAAGACCTTAATATAACCATTCCCCTGATAGGCCTCATTCTTGCAGCCACCGGCAAATCAGCTCAGTTTGGTCTCCACCCGTGGCTTCCCTCAGCCATAGAAGGTCCTACGCCGGTATCTGCCCTACTACACTCCAGCACCATGGTCGTAGCAGGTATTTTTCTATTAATCCGCATTAGCCCCTTAATAGAAAACAACCAAACTGCCCTAACCACCTGCCTTTGTTTAGGGGCCCTTACTACCCTATTCACCGCAACCTGCGCCCTCACCCAAAATGATATCAAAAAAATTGTCGCTTTTTCAACATCAAGCCAATTAGGCTTAATGATAGTAACTATCGGTCTAAATCAACCTCAGCTCGCCTTTCTCCACATTTGCACACATGCCTTCTTCAAAGCTATACTATTCCTCTGCTCTGGGTCAGTAATTCACAGCCTAGATAATGAACAAGACATCCGTAAAATAGGAGGTATACACCACTTAGTCCCCATAACATCATCTTGCCTAACCATTGGCAGCCTTGCCCTCACAGGAACTCCCTTCCTGGCAGGGTTCTTCTCCAAAGACGCCATCATTGAAGCCCTTAACACCTCTTACCTAAACGCCTGAGCCCTCACTCTTACCCTCCTAGCCACCTCCTTCACCGCTATTTACAGCTTACGACTAATCTTCTTCGTAAACATAGGCTATCCCCGTTTTATTCCTCTCGCCCCAATTAACGAAAATAACCCAGCAGTAATTAATCCCATTAAACGACTAGCATGAGGCAGCATTATTGCTGGTCTCTTAATTACCACAAATATTACCCCCTTAAAAACCCCTATCATGTCCATACCTTTCTTTATAAAAACAGCCGCCCTCATCGTAACAATCATTGGCTTATTAACAGCCCTAGAATTAGCCCAGCTCACCACCAAACAATTTAAACCGACACCAAACCTCTCACCCCACCACTTCTCAAATATGTTAGGTTTCTTCCCTATAACCATTCATCGCTTTATTCCTAAACTAAACCTCTTCTTAGGTCAAACCCTCGCCACCCAAATAGTAGATCAAACCTGATTAGAAAAAGTGGGCCCAAAAGCAACTTTCTCCATCAATTCCCCTTTAATTTCATCAACTAGCAATATTCAACAAGGTATAATCAAAACCTACTTATCCCTTTTCTTCTTTACCTTCATTATCACCTTACTCTTCCTCTTCTACTAAACAGCCCGAAGAGCCCCACGACCTAGACCCCGAGTCAGTTCCAATACAACTAACAACGTTAACAACAAGACTCACGCCCCTAAAATCAACATTGTTCCTCCCACTGAATAAACTAACGCTACCCCTCCAACATCACCTCGAAACACAGAAAACTCACTGAAATCATCCACCGAAAGCCAAACCCCCTCATACCACCCCCCTCAAAACATACTCGCCCCCACACACACCCCTAAAACATAAACTAATATAACCCCTAATACCGGCCAACTCCCTCAACTCTCCGGATATGGCTCAGCAGCAAGCGCCGCTGAATACGCAAACACAACTAATATTCCCCCTAGATAAATCAAAAATAAAATTAAAGACAAAAAAGACCCCCCACACCCCACTAAAACCCCACACCCTAAACCAGCTACAACAACCAAGCCTAAAGCAGCAAAATAGGGCGAAGGATTAGAAGCAATCGCAGCTATTCCTAGCACTAAACCAAATAAAAATATAAGCATAATATAAGCCATAGTTTCTGCCCGGACTTTAACCAGAACCATTGACTTGAAGAACCACTGTTGTTATTCAACTACAAAAACTCTAATGGCCAGCCTACGAAAAACACATCCCCTTCTTAAAATTGCAAACGACGCACTAGTCGACCTCCCCGCACCCTCCAACATCTCTGTTTGATGAAACTTTGGGTCTCTCTTAGGCCTCTGCCTTATTATCCAAATCCTAACAGGACTATTTCTCGCAATACACTACACCTCTGATATCACCATAGCATTCTCATCCGTTGCTCACATTTGTCGAGACGTAAATTACGGCTGACTCATCCGAAATATACATGCCAACGGCGCATCCTTTTTCTTTATCTGTATTTACCTTCACATCGGCCGAGGACTTTATTACGGTTCATACCTCTATAAAGAAACATGAAACGTCGGAGTCATCCTCTTTCTGCTAGTAATAATAACTGCCTTTGTTGGCTATGTCCTCCCATGAGGTCAAATATCATTCTGAGGGGCTACAGTAATTACTAATCTTCTTTCCGCAGTTCCTTACATTGGCAACTCCCTGGTTCAATGACTATGGGGCGGCTTCTCAGTTGATAACGCCACCCTTACTCGATTCTTTGCCTTCCATTTTCTTCTCCCCTTCATCATTGCAGCTATAACAATAATTCACCTAATTTTTCTGCACGAAACAGGATCTACTAACCCCGTAGGTCTAAACTCAGATGCAGAAAAAATCTCATTCCACCCCTACTTTTCTTACAAAGATTTATTAGGTTTTGCAATTCTTCTTCTAGCCCTAGTGATCCTTGCACTTTTCTCCCCTAATCTCCTAGGAGACCCAGACAACTTCACCCCTGCTAATCCTCTAGTTACTCCCCCCCATATTAAGCCTGAATGATACTTCCTATTTGCCTACGCCATTCTTCGATCAATTCCCAATAAATTAGGAGGAGTTCTTGCCCTTCTCTTCTCTATCCTCATCCTCATACTCGTCCCAATTCTTCACACTTCTAAACTCCGAGCCCTCACCTTTCGGCCCCTAACACAACTCTTATTCTGACTTCTAATTGCAGACGTACTAATCTTAACCTGAATCGGAGGAATACCAGTTGAACACCCTTTCATCATTATTGGCCAAATTGCCTCAATTCTCTACTTCTCTATCTTCCTTATCTTCTTACCTGTCGCCGGACTGGCAGAAAACAAAATTTTTACTTAACAACGCAGTAGTAGCTCAGCCTCAGAGCGCCGGTCTTGTAAACCGGACGTCGAAGGTTAAAATCCTTCCTACCGCTCATCAAAGAAAAGGGAATTCAACCCCCGCCCCTAACTCCCAAAGCTAGGATTCTAATTAAACTATTCTTTGCCGGGCCCTGCTTCATAAAATGGACTTTGTACATATATGTAATTTCACCATATATTTATATTAACCATTTATCTTGATATTTACCATAACATTAAGACGGACATAGATAAAATTCATTGCACTCATACACCACCTATACACTAAGATATACATAAACCATAAATTACAAACTCAATTAAGTTTGAATAAAAACAGGCGACATTTAAGACCGAACACATATCTCCATAAGTTAAGTTATACCAAGCACTCAACATCTCGTCAAGATCCCTATCTTAATGTAGTAAGAGCCCACCATCAGTTGATTCCTTAATGAACACGGTTCTTGAAGGTGAGGGACAACTATTGTGGGGGTTTCACTCAGTGAATTATTCCTGGCATCTGGTTCCTATTTCAGGTCCATGACCTGAAATATTCCCCATACTTTCATTGACGCTTGCATAAGTTAATGGTGGTAATACATACTCCTCGTTACCCACCTAGCCGAGCATTCTTTCTAGCGGGCAAGGGGTTCTCTTTTTTTTTTCCTTTTCACCAACATTTCACAGTGCAGAGCTAAGGCTAGTTAAATAAGGTTGAACATATCCTCTGCTCGCGTAATAAACATTCATGATTCATAGATATTCATAAAAGAGTTACATAACTGTTATCAAGAGCATAATATACTAGTATTAACTCCTAAGATATCTGTCACCCCCTTCGTTTCTTCGCGTTTAAACCCCCCCTACCCCCCCAAAACTCCTAAGATGTCCCACACTCCTGTAAACCCCCCGGAAACAGGAAAACATCGAGAAGCCTTCTTTCTATCTTAACGTGTTTATATTTTAATATTACAATATTGCATAT